CAAAGAAAGATGATGGAGAGTTGGCCGAAATGAGCACTAAATACTTTTCTAGAAATCTCCTCCAAATCGCTGGTATGGCTATCGAAATCGTGAGCATCAGCATGTAAGTTCCAGATCCAAGTAGTAGTATCAGGTCCTTTAGCGATTGTTCTGGAGAAATGACCAGGTCTGGCCCATTCCTCAAAAGAAGTTTTGATAGGATCCCTATCTACCAAAATTTTGACTTCTGGTTCCGGCGAACGAATAATCATCGAGTCCTCCTCTTTCCGGCCAACACATACAAAGAGACCCGCCAACAGTCAATTAATTAGTGAACATATGAGAGACCCTTCTAATAATTAGTTTTATACTTTTCTATCTCCCACCTATTGAGTATCTAGTTTCGTTAGTTATTCACTAGATCAATTATGATCTGGATTGGAAGTCGATCCAAGGCAAGTGTTCGGATCTATTATGACATAGTCGCGAGGTGCTCAACGGACACCTCGGGCTTTGAATTAAAGAAAAAACCGTTTTTTGTGCAACCTACTAGACTCCTATCTTAATTAAAGCCCCCTAGATGGAGCTGGGGCTACTTTATGTTTTACACGAAACATATTACTATTACCCTTATACTCTTACTCTATTTTAAATCAGTTGAGAAATATGAGTCAGTACCAAGAAACGCCCCAGTATCTATATTTAGGCATAGGCATTCAAAGGGTCTCTTTTACCGGATCCACCTAACCTTTATTTATTCTTATGAAATGAAATAGAAGACGAAAACAAAAAGGGCTGATATTAGAAATCGAACGAGTATAATGAAAGTCATTAAATTCTCGGTTCTTCTTAGATTCGAGAAAGGGAGCGTGTTATTGGACTGATGGGGACAACAAACAATTAATTCGAAGAAATAGAAAAATAGAACAAATACTAAATAGAAGCTCTAAATAAATAATAATTACTAAAAAATAAGGTGTTTATATATTATTCGAAGCGCCTTGTGATCTTCAGCCAATTCTGTGCTTCAATATAATTTCCGGGAGTAAGTGCTATAGCTTGTTTCCAATACTCCGCGGCTTGATCGAACCAAGCCTCTGCAATTTCAGAATCTCCCTGCCGAATGGCCTGTTCTCCTCGGGCGGAATAGGGCAATAAATTCCTTTCCTTAGAACCGTACTTGAGAGTTTTCTGTCTCATACGGCTCAGCAGTCAATTCTTTTAGCGTCGCCGCCCCATCTTTTCTCGAATTAAGCAAAAGAGGTTAATTGCATTTCATGAGTTTCAAACTTCATTTTTATTATCCGTTTTATCTTTTCTCCCACCTTCAGAAGAAGAAAGCGTAAGCGTTTTACTATCGTTTGAATTTTCTTTTTCTGAAAGGTAACTATCTCAATTTCATGTATAAATTTCTATAGAATCTTTGAAAAAGACCTTCCCCCATAAGAAAGAAAAGGCTTCCTATCCTTGGGATCTGATTCTACACCGCTGCCGAATACTTTAGGGGATCACCTCTGTTACATAAGTGGATTCCTAAGTTTTGTCTCATATTATGACATAATTAAGCAGTTCTTATTATATCGACCAAAAATCTCACTAATTGATCTTTACGGTGCTTCCTTTATCAATTAGACCTTTATCCATAGACTAAAATATCTAGGCATCCTTTTTCTTCATATTTCGACTTCGATGAAGTTTCTTTCCTTGCTACAGCTGATAAAAATCGTTGTTTTGGACGATACATATGTAGAAAGCCTATTTTTTTTTTTTTTACTAGTCAAATTTTCTATTTCTTTTTTTCTTTCTATAGCGGAGATAGCCGCACGTAATGACAGATCACAGCCATATTATTAAAAGCTTGCGGTAAGAAGGGGTTTCGCTCTAGTGCCCGAAAATAATATTCCAAAGCTTTTGTGTGTTCTCCATTACTTGTGTGAATAAGACCTATATTATAGAGTATATAACTTCGATCATAGGGATCAATTTCGAGTCGCATAGCTTCATAATAATTCTGTAAAGCTTCCGCAAAATTTCCTTCGGATTGAGCAGACATCCGTTACGGTCGTATTTGATTCAAATAATCTCCGTTCCAGAACCGTACATGAGATTTTCATCTCATACGGCTCCTCCTTTATGTGTATAATGAAAAAAATACATAGAATCAAAAAGGAGTGAAATAGTCTCATTATGAACTGGGCGGGGCTAGTGTTTTTACACTAAATCTCTAGCCAACCTTCCTGCAAAAGATCTTTTCTTAACATCCAAGCTGTTGGTACTAGATAAAAATGTTAAGTTAACTCCAACAATTTCTTTGTCCTCAACGCCCTTTTAATTTTAAGGAATTAGGCACTTCAACAGTCTTCGATGGTTATACGGGTATCCAAAGTACGAACGAGATGGATATTTGTTGTCCCAACCATTCTTCTTAGTTCCGATCCTGATCCAGGAGTTTTTAACAAAGTTTTCGTGTTGTTGATTCCTAGGGGTAGTGCTTTTTCCTCCATGCCCGCCCGCCTATTGGGACTAGTGAAATGGGGTTAATCTACAATACAAAAAACATGCCATAGGGATAACCTTTCGCTCAATGCTAGAATCGACAATTGGAGCATTTAAGGCTGCATTAATCGAGGATACACGACAGAAGGAATTGGTTTATTTTGAAACTGCACCTTCAACAAGCGTAGAGTTATTTCAAACCTTTCTATCCCGACTAAGGTGTCTTTCCCCTAACACTGAAGTTGAGGGCGGTAAATAAAAAAATCAAATCACACCATCTCTGTAATAGGTAAATGCCTCCTTTTCTCCCGAAGTTGTGGGGATTATTCGTAGTAAGATATTGGCTACAATTGAAAAGGTCTTATCAATAAAATTTCCAGATCTAGACATAAGTAGCAAGCCATTTTAGAATTTCTTTTAATTACCTCTTGTGAGAAAAAGATTCCACAAAAAGGAATTGGACAGTACGAAATAACATAAAAACAGACTCAACTCATAAACATACAAAATATAGACTGATCATTCCAATCCGGCGTAGATATCAGAAAAAGACGGGAGACCCGTCTTCGCAAGCATGAAGAGATATATACCTTTATTTTTTTTAACTTTACCAAATAGTAAAAATAGTAAAAAAAAATATCTTTATCTCCCAACCCCGAGGGAAAGCTCTTTATCTTTATTTGATTCAAATTTCTCCATTTTTGGAATTCGAAGCAATTGTACATACCATACTCATGCACAATTTGATATGAATTACTCACGATTCACCCGATTTCTGGGACATAATCATTATGTAGGAGAGATGGCCGAGTGGTTCAAGGCGTAGCATTGGAACTGCTATGTAGGCTTTTGTTTACCGAGGGTTCGAATCCCTCTCTTTCCGCATCTTCACCTATTCACCTAATTTCTAAATTTTACTGACTGAAATAAACCAAATCACATAACAACAGATACCCTTATTACAACAGTTATAGCTTCCCTTGATAGAGATTCCCTATTCAAAATTTCTGCGGTATAGAAAATACTGGAAAGAATGGACAAAGAATGAAAATATCCTCGCGATTTTATGATATATGAATGGGAGACAACTTCATCGACCCCTTTACCTTAGGTATCTTCTTTAGGCTCGAACCCTTGTTATTTTAGTTAGGTTTAAGTCTGACGAGAATAATATTCTACAACTAAAAATTCATTTATTTTCAAGCCCACCCATTTACTATCTATTATTTGATTGACCGTTCCTTTATATTCCAATGCGTGAAGCGTCAAGTGTTTTGGCAATTCGCCCGCTGCGGAGGAATCAAGATAATTTTGGATCATAGTTCTAGATTTTTGTTCATTCCTCGTTGTAATAATATCTCGGGGTTTGCAGCGATAACTTGGTATATCTACTATACGACCATTAACTAAAATATGTCGATGGTTAACTAATTGGCGAGCTCGAGGAATGGTTGCCGCCATACCCAATCGAAAAAGGATGTTATCCAAACGCATTTCAAGTAATTGTAGTAAAACCTCACCTTTTGGCCCTTTGCCTTTTGAGGCGATACGAACGTATTTAAGTAATTGGCGTTCTGTAAGACCATAATGAAAACGCAATTTTTGTTTCTCTTCTAAACGAATACAATATTGAGATTTTTTACCGGAGTGGGGCTGATTTCTAAGATCGCTCCCGGCTCTAGGCCTTTTACTAGTCAGTCCTGGTAAAGCCCCCAGACGGCGTATTTTTTTGAAACGGGGTCCTCGGTAACGTGACATAAACACTCCTTATTTTAATGAAATTTCGTAAACCTAAATTCAAACTGAACTAAAAGAAAAAGAGAAATATGAGAAATCCGGAAAAATCTACGGAAGTGTTGTATTATACACTACAGAATAATGTAGACGGATTATATGAATATCGATTCTTATATTATATACACAAAAAATCGCTCGAGAAAAAATAAAAAGAACAAAGTCCTTTTCTTGTTTTTCTTGTTCTGGATTTTTTCTACAGAGCTTTAACTTTCTATTCATACTATATGAATAATTGGCAGTTCCTATCCCATAACAGAATAATTGTTAGCCCTTGTATTGTAGTATTGTAAACTTATAAATAATCAATAAAAAGTAATAAAGGGTAAGAAACCTTTTCACCATTTTTGATTTCAAAAAGACATTATCAATCATGTAAAAAAAAACCAAAGAAATCAAAAAAAGCCAGCTATCGGAGTTGAACCGATGACCGTCGCATTACAAATGCGATGCTCTAACCTCTGAGCTAAGCGGGCTCACATAAAAGCAATTGTATATGCGGAGGAATAGGAATTTCCTAAATTCTTGGAATCTTCGCTATTAACTTTTCATTCTTTTGTTATTCATAATTAATATGAATATAGAAAAAAAAAGAAAGAATAGACCGTTGGAGTATTTCCAATTTTACGAAAAAATAAGAGGAAGGTCGCTTAGTTTATAAAAAATGTGGCATATATACATAGATCTTGACTTTCAGATACAAAAATGATAGAATGTAAGTCGACCAAATAGGTCTTTATCCCCCCCAATCCCCAAAAGGGGGGATATGGTTATTGGGGTAGACGCTACGGACTTAATACCCCAAATAACCATACTATTAAACATAAACAAATAGTAAAGAATAAGATTATCATTTGAATCAAAAAAAGGGGGGATATGGCGAAATTGGTAGACGCTACGGACTTAATTGGATTGAGCCTTAGTATGGAAACTTACTAAGTGATACCTTTCAAATTCAGAGAAACCCTGGAATTAACAAAGGGGCAATCCTGAGCCAAATCCTGTTTTCCGAAAACAAAAAAGATTCATAAAGACAGACTAAAACAGGATAGGTGCAGAGACTCGATGGAAGCTGTTCTAACAAATGGAGTTGACCACTTTACTTTTGATAAAGTAAAGGAATCCTTCGATCAAAACAAAACTCTAGAAAAAATAAAGTAAAAGGCAACCCGATGCATAGAACCCATATGTATGGGTACTGAAATACTATATCAAATGATCAAATGATTACTGATAACCCAAATACGTATTTTTGGGGATTTTTTTCTATAGAAAAAAGGTTTTGAATCGATTCCAAATTGAAGAAAGAACCGAATATGAATTGATCAAATAATTTACTCCAAAGTCTGATAGATAACGGATTAATTGGACGAGAACAAAGATAGAGTCCTATTCTACATGTCAGTATTGACAACAAGGAAACTTAGAGTAGAAGGAAAATCCGTCGACTTTAGAAATCGTGAGGGTTCAAGTCCCTCTATCCCCAAAAAAGGCTTGTTTGACTACCGCATTATTTATATCCTATTCTCTCTTTTCGTTAACGGGTTAAAATTCCTTATCTTTCTCATTCAAAGAATTCTTTGGGGTGAATTGCTTTTCTTTATTACAAGTTGAGTCTTGTAATAGAGATAATACACATAGAAATGAACATCTTTTTTTTGAACAAAACTAATGGCCCCTTGGAACTTGTAAGGATTAACAATCCGAATCATTATCTTGACAAAGTTTTTCGATCAATTTTTAATTGACATAGACCCAATCCATTTAGTAAAGTGAAGAAGTCGTCGCGTCGAAAATGGCCGGGATAGCTCAGCAGGTAGAGCAGAGGACTGAAAATCCTCGTGTCACCAGTTCAAATCTGGTTCTCGGTACATGATAGATTTATGTATGCCTATCTACAACTTAATTCAATTCGTATTGAATACCTATTCAATAACATCCATAGTCATTAATAGTATAAATTATGATACACACTAGGTGTCTGAAATCTTAAAATGGAGCCTTTTCAAATTTAAAAAACATGAATAACGAATTTATGTTATAAAGTATGTAAAAAAAAGTTCGATTCTGTTTCCTCTTTTTTTTTGTTCAAAATGGGACTTCGCTTGGTCAAAACGAATGTTACTACTTCATTTTTGAAGGTTCCATTAGTTGTCTCAAAGACATAAAGGTCTAGTCTATGGGAATTGAAGGATGGGAATATCCAAGATTCATTTCGGATACAGCACAAATAGAATCCGATCCTCTTTCACGTCTTTCTATTTTCTTTCATATTTTATTTTTGGATCCCTTCCTATGCTATGTAACTTTCTATAGCTCCTTTAAAGGATGTGCGCAGTACAAAGTTCATGATGCAAAACTACTTTAGTTTCATCCTATTAACTAGACTCGTCCGAACTAAACGAGTGTTATATCTTTAAAATTTGATAATCCATTCAAGAACTCCCTAATTCTTGTCTTTTTTTGTTTTTTAGCCTTGTATTTATTCCATAATAAAGTAAATAATAGAAATGAGATTTCCACAGCTCTGTTGATCTAGAAGAGATAAGAGAACGTACAAATATTCCTTGAATATTGGGAGTTCTAGTACTGAAAATTTCTTTATTATTATTCAATTTCAATGAGCATCTTGTATTTCATAAAAATTCGGGGCAATATAATCCTTACGTAAAGGCCACCCTATCCAGCTTTCCGGCATTAAGATACGTTTCAGACGTGGATGCTTATCATAAGAGATTCCCAACATATCATAAGATTCCCTTTCTTGAAAATCTGCGCTTTTCCAAACCCAGAAAACAGATGGAATTCTGGGCTTATTCCTCGGGGCAAATACTTTTATACATACTTCTTCTGCTTGATCTATACCATACTCTATTCTCGTAAGATGATATACACTAGATAACAGCCCGCCGGGTGCTACATCATAAGCACATTGGGAACGCAGATAATTGTAACCATATACATAGAAAATGACAGCAATGGAATGCCAATCCTCGGGCTTTATTTGTAAAGTCTCTATTCCTTGATAATCAAAGCCCAAAGATCTATGAACTAGTGCATGTTTGACCAACCAAACAGACAAAGAACCCCGCATCTTTTTCCTCTCTCCCATATACTTTATAAGTATTTCTCATTTATGATACAATGAAATTTCTGAAGATTGACTTGATTCTGTCCAAAGTAATCCTCCTTCGAATTTCCTAAACAAATTCATAGGACGATACGGACCTT